TCATAGCATTATCTATTAAAAAGGTATTTTCTAGCATTTGACTCCGTACCACTGAAAGATTGAGTCGTAGACTTGAAAAATAGCCCAAAAAGTCGAGAGACTGCTTCGATAATGGGTTTATACAGATCTTTGCTGGTTGAAACCACACAGAAAAATGACATTGACATAAATTGACAAGGTAACCTTTCCATTTTTTTATTAGAAGAGGGGTATCCTTTAAAGCCAAGATTGACTTTCCTTGATATCTAACATAATGCATGAAAGGATCTTTGAACAACCATAGAATAGCCTGAAAATCATTAGCAAAGACTTCTGCAAAATGTTCTATTTTTCCATAAAAATATATTCGCTCAAGAAGGACCCGAAAAAATGTTGATCGTAAATGAAAGGATTGCTTACGGAAAAAAAAGAAAATGGATTCATATTCATATACATGAGAATTATATAGAAACAAGAATAATCGTGGATTACTTTTTGCAAAAAAAGTAATAAAATTATTTGGAAAAATAAGACTGTTCCAATTCCAATACTCGTGAAGAAAAAATCGTAATAAATGCAAAGAAGAAGTATCTTTGACCCAGTAGCGAAGGGTTTGAACCAATTTTTCTAGATGGATGGGGTAAGATATTTGTACATCTGATACATAACTTAAATGGGGAAATTTGTCCTCTAAAAAAGGAAATATTGAATGAATTGATCGTAAATTTTGAGATTTTACTATTTCTGACTTTTCTAAAGAAGACAATAATCGTAGGGAAAATGGAATTTCCACAATAACAGCAACCCCCGCCAATATCATTTGAAAATACAAACTTTTGTTGTACTTAAAAAACGAGTTTTGTTTAGAATTATTAGCAGAAATAATCAAAAAATTCTGTTGATAAATTCGAGTAATTAAACGTTTTACAATAAGTAAACTAGATTTTTTGTCATAACCTACATTTTCCAACAAAATAGATTTATTTAAACCATGCTCATGAGCAAGTCTATAAATATACTCCCGAAAGATAAGTGGATATAGGAAGTTTTTTTTTCGAGATCTATCTATATCTAGGTCTAAATATCTTTGATATTCCTCGATTTTCATTTTAAATTAAATTTGATTGAAGCAAACATAGGAGATTTTTATGGTTATTAAATGATACATAGTGCGATACAGTAAAAACAAAGTAGTAGAATACGAAAAGAATGGAAACCTCGGAGAAGGGGTAAACTTATTAACGGACTCTCTATCCTCTCTTTTTTACATATACTGTATATTTATTAATCGTTAGAGTTAGAAATCCTTTATTTTTTCAAGCAAATCGCTCTTTTGATTTGGGAAAAACGCTCTTTATCAATATACTCCTTCTTCTACACACTCATCTCCCCCTCGTAGTGGAGACTCACTAATAATTAGGATTCATTAAAAAATCGAGAATTCGCTCATGAAAAAACCTTATCCACGCCTGGCACTAAAAAATTTTTAACGTCTAATTAGATCGGATAATCATTCAAATTAAGAATGAAAGCTCGTTTCTTTTTTAGTTCCCTATACCTATAATTGGAGCGATACAGCTCTATCCATTTATTCACTCAACCCAACTTTGAATTCATTTTTTTATGTTCTGCACCAAGTACCAAGAATTCAAACACTGGGACTGGGCCGGTAAAAATGAAAAATTTTCAGAATTCTCCATTGATACGACATGCTGTTTTTTCCATTCATTCCTTTCAGGATCAGTCGTAGTCTTACAAACTATACCGGTGGGTATGGACGAGTTTGTTTCTTCATACAAATGTGTAAAAGATGTAAGTCGCACTTAAAAGCCGAGTACTCTACCGTTGAGTTAGCAACCCAAATATCAAATGTGTTTATGTAGATACAATCGGAATCAAAATAACTAAAGACATTGAATCATACAAAACAAACAAAACATTAAACTAGCAGAAAATAAACAAGAAATGAAATCCGAATGATTGTGAACAAAAAAAAGATATCAGATGAAAATAGAAGAAATTTTCCAATAAAAATCTAGAGAAAGTCAAAATTTAAAATTTATAGATCATTTCTTGTCTCTTATGCTATATATTCTTAATTCGTATATTTATTTAATATATCTTTATGTATTTTTTTTATTATTTTTTTATAGAGATATTAGAATTTATATTCGATTTGATATTTCTTTTTTTAGATTTATAACAATATTTTATTGTCATTTATATGACATTTCTATATTATAAAAAAAATACCTTTTGATAACATATAATATTTTTGTTTTCAATCAAAAAACGACTTTTGTATCACAGCAAATCCAACAATGAATAAAGAAAAAAACATAAACCTATGGAATAGAGATAAATAGACCCACAAAAAAGATCTAATTACCCCAGATCGGATTATATTTATTTGATATACTCTTGTCAATATGAACATGAATATTTTCAGAAAAAATACCTAATGAAAAAAAGAATTCATTCAATTTCAATTGAATAAAAATAATATATTTTACTTATATATTATATATATATATATTATTTTAATATTTCAAAAAATATTTATTTAAAAAATTTACTATAACACTTTTTATATAAATAAAAAACTTATAAAAACAAAGACTTGTATTAGATTGGCACTACATAGAAAATATCCATAGGAATACAAATAAAAAACGATAAGGGAAAAGAAAAACTTAAGTAAGAAAATTTCTCGGGTTTATTCCAATTGAATCAATAGAAATCAATATAAGTGGACTTAATTTGTTAATAGAGAGAAAAATAATCCATTAAAAATAATGTCAAATTCTTCTATTTCGAGACTGAATTACTTCATTTCTTCACTTGATTTTTTCCTATCCATTTTATCTCAATTTCTATCAATAAGAAAAAAATCTCTTTTTCTCGTTATAGAACAAGACATTCTATAGTAGAAAAAAGAAATAGATATATAGGTATGAATAAAGTCTGAATAGAGTAAGAGAAAGGGGGGATAGTAGAGAAAAGGTTATACAAAGCTATATATATAGTTATAAATTATCCACACCCTCTTTTTTTTATTTTATTAAGTAAATTGTGTGTGATTAAAGCGAAGTTCCGTAAAAACCCCCGCCTTCTTTAAAATATCATGAACAGTTCCTGTGGGTTGAGCGCCTTTTTCAAGGAAATATAGAATAGCAGGAACATTTAAATGAGTTTGATTTTTTATCGGATCATAAAAACCCACTTTTCGAAGATCTCTTCCTTCTCTTCGGGATCGAACATCAATTGCAACGATTCGATAAACGGCTCATTGGGATAGAGGTAGATATAGGCCCCCCCTTAGAAACGTATAAGAAGTTTTCTCCTCGTACGGCTCGAGAAAAATGATTCGAAGTTGTGTCTATGTATAGAATTATAATATCAAAAGGGGTCCATAAAATAATAAAATCCATTACATTAGACTATGATTTACATCTTCTTTTTATTCTTATTGTATTTTTGTTTAAAAAAAAAGAAAAAAAGCATTCCTACCCACCAACTCAAGTTGGATAACTTTTAAATAGCTCAAAGGAAACCCTTTAAACATTTCATTTATTGAGCGATCTCGAATCTCCTTTTATTTATGTTTGTCTCTTTTAGAATCTATTTTGGATTCTTGATTCTGATCTAATTGATGAGACAATTGAAAAGGGTATTTACTTGTTACAGGACCCTTTATCTTTACCGTGAATCATTGGGTTTAGACATTACTTCGGTGATCTTTAATCGGTTCAAAATGGCAGCAACATACCATTTTGGGGATTTCTTTATATCAAAGAATCAGACTAACGATTGATTCTTGCGTGATACACTTGTTTTTAATTTAATCAAAAGAATTTGTTCAATTCGACCAAACCAAACCTTATTCTGATCTTTGAAACTTGCTCGAATTGAATTTTTTTTTTCTATATCGAAAAATATGCTTACGAAGTTGTTCCAACTTATTGATTGGCACTAACCTTAGATTCTTGCCCCCGAGAAAAAATCAATATTTTATTTTCTACTCGAGCTCCACCCTGTACCTATTTACATTACAATCCAACAAAAAATGAGGATTCTAATGTATAATAGAACAAATGATGTCGAGCCAAGAGCACCTTCATTATTCTATAGTATATAGAAAGGGTGGATTAAGAATCCACAACCGATCATGTCCTTCAAGTCGCACGTTGCTTTCTACCACATCGTTTCAAACGAAGTTTTACCATAACATTTCTTGAATTTTGAACCGATATCTAGTTGATTCAATGATGGAATCGTGAATAGTCATTGCTTTCGCGGGTACATAGTAATCCAGAATTTTGAACTTCTATTGGGTAGTTTCTGAAAAAATATCAGAAAGAATTCAATTTAACCCCACTCTTTTGCTTTTTTGTATGAATATTTTTTTTTGATTTAAAATTCAAATATTATCAATAAGAGAAAGAAATCCCTATATTCAGATTTCAATTAACCCATTAACAATTTAAAACAAATAAATAGGTTGAAAAAAAAAAGAAATTTCATTTTTTTTTTAGTGAAACGGTGGATAAAAAAAACTGATGAAACGGAAAATTGAAGTTCTTTTTCTTTCATACTGATTGATAAAATCAGAATCGAAATACTAAGGATTTTCCTATCCACCAGATCGACTAAACAATTGTTACTGAAATGAATTCAGTATATGTTAAATATTTTAATGTTACATATGTATTTTTTCTTGTTAATGAGATTTAAAGAGATATCGGCATTGAAATTGATATCTTTCATTGCTAATTCATTTTCCTCAATTAAATTATATCAGGAAATGAAGAATGATAAATCAAATAAAGAAGGATCCTTTTTTATTGAATGCTAAATTATCTTTATCTAGGCACAAAGCCAAAAAGTTCCACAGGATTAAGGCATTGTTTCCTTTTTACTCTAAACCTGCCTTAAATTAAGAAACTTACCATTGATTGAATGAAAAATATGCATTATTGAAAATTCAATTGAAAATTCAAATAGGGGGTGTAAGACCCTTAATTAACATTAACTAACGGAAATATGAAAGGGAAAACAAAAATATGATAAAAAGACTGTCTAACTTTTTTTGAATTCAAACCCTTTCGTTCTCAGTTTCCGTGTTTCCTAAAAAAATAGATTTTATTTTCTCTTAGTACGATAAAATTTTTGAAAAAGTTATGATTCCGAGAAATGTCATTAAAAAAAAAAAGAATTTCATTTCTTATACTCTTATCTTAAGATAAGATAGTTGTTTAAAACTATATAAATTAAAAAAGTATATAAATAAGGTATATCATAGGTATGATCTGGGACGGAAGGATTCGAACCTCCGAATAGCGGGACCAAAACCCGTTGCCTTACCACTTGGCCACGCCCCATTTCTATTTAACAGTAATAAAAACTAATATTGGTATCGGTTCTTCGTCAATTCCCACCCAAATATATTAAGATATATGAAATTTTTTGCCTTGTTATTCAGATATGTAGATTATAGAATTAATCTGAGTTTATTGATCATAATATATAATTGAATTAAGATATTGTATGAAAATATGATTTCTTCTATTCTTTATTTAATTTTAAGAATTGAAGGATTTTTGATTGGGTGAGTTTAAAGAAGGGTTTTTGGTCTACCTTACTTTATTTTATATCCATTTTGATATCAATAACATCATATTAATAACTCAGTCAAAATACAATTATCTTCAAGAACAAAAAGTTTGTTATGTTTAATATTGTTAGTTTGATTTGTATCTGTCTTAATTCTGCCCTTTATTCAAGCAGTTTTTTCTTCACAAAATTGCCCGAAGCCTATGCTTTTTTAAATCCAATCGTAGATTTTATGCCAGTAATTCCCGTACTTTTTTTTCTATTAGCGTTTGTTTGGCAAGCTGCTGTAAGTTTTCGATGAAATCTTTAATACTATCTTAGTATAATTCATGATTTTTTTCATGATTTATTCGAAAAAAAAACATCAAAATTCAAAAATTAATAAGATCAGATAGGTCTTATAATATAGGCCCTAAATTCAAACATTGAATTTATTGTATAGATTCGAGAAATTTGGCTTACTCCATTTACTCGTTCTAACCCTTTTTCCATTCCATTGAAAAGACCGCATTTGAACCCCCTATTAGAAAGATGAAAAAAATATCGAATTTTAGGTATAAAAGAAATTCTTTGTCAATGAAAGACTCAATTCTTCTTACAAATTTACAACTGAATTTATAATTTTTTTTTTGATTCCCCGAAACCGCTTAGTGTCAAAGTATGATATGTGGTATAAAAATAGAGAATCTATTTTCTTTTTTCCAAACCAAAAAAGATCTTGGAGATTGTGTAATGCTTACTCTCAAACTCTTTGTTTATACAGTAGTGATATTTTTTGTTTCTCTTTTCATCTTCGGATTTTTATCTAATGATCCGGGGCGTAATCCTGGACGTGAAGAATAATAAATTTAGGCTTTTTCTTTGCTTGATTTTTAACCGTTCTTATCATTTTATCTATTCTACATCTTTAACAATAACTATCAAATAAATAAAAAAAAGGTTCGAAAAATAAAAATTGAAAGATAAAAAACCTAGTCATCAACAGAATCGGAAAGAGAGGGATTCGAACCCTCGGTACGAAAAACTCGTACAACGGATTAGCAATCCGACGCTTTAGTCCACTCAGCCATCTCTCCCCAAAAGAGAATTTCTATGTTCCATTCCATAAATAAAAATAATAAGTAAGACTTGAAAGGGCCGTTTCTTTCTATTTTTCTTTATCAGTTTCTTAGTTTCGTAATTACTTTATTATGTTATCTATTATCTTACTATATATGTTACTTTATATGGATTCTATATATATAGAATCTATATACCTAGAATCTATATTCTAGATATATTATAGAAATATATAAAACTTTCATCAGCAATTTTTCCATCCAATTTCATTTAGATAAAGTTATAAAGTAAGGGCTTTAAAAAACTCAATATTCCAATCAATATATCAATCAATATATATATAAATCAATATATATAGAATATTGATTGATATATTGAAATTGGAGTTCTATATTATATTTCAAATAGAAAATATTTAACTAAAAAAAATTGAAACTTAGAAGCTTTATTTCGTCCGAAAAGTCCCTTTTTATTTCCATTTCCATGATACCTAGCCCAAGGCACAAACTTTTTTGTTTCAACAACTTCTAGTAGCAAATAAAATAGTAGATAAAAAGATTTCTTCGATTCGAAAAAAAAGGTGTATTTGTTATTGAAAAATCAATAATCAGAAGAGGGACCTTTTCCGCTCCTATAATATAGAATCAATGAGTGCTAATTTCATTTGGTATTGGGTCCACAGAAAAAATACAATATATCACCCCTCTAATTTTCATAATTTTTTATGATCCTATCTTGATTTTGATTATGCCGGATTCTCTTACTCGACAAAAGATGTATTTATATGCTATAATTGCATTATAGCGGGTATAGTTTAGTGGTAAAAGTGTGATTCGTTCAATTATCCTT